TCTTCTTCCGATAGGCCGATAAGAGAGGGCTGGCATTCCATTTTACGGACAAGGCTCTGTTAGACTTCAGGCTATCACTCACTCTCTTCCGGGCATTCAAGGTCACATCAGGAGCATTGATCTGGCCGGTAAGAAAGCTGTATGGTCCCGGTAAGAAGGATTAGCAAGTCTATGAAGAGAGAAACAATCAGTCTGTGATAAGTAAGATAGCAGTACAAGAAAGAAGTAGCTCGTTCAGTGAGCCTATAAGCAGTAGCCCAACTGGATGCTAATCAGTCATATAGGAGCCTTGTATTGTCATCTAAGCTATGAAGATAAAATGATAAAGAATATAGAAATGAATCTTCTCTTTTTTATTAAAAACCTATAAGAGATCTTATTTGATTTATCTTTCTTCTTTCTTTCAACAACCCTGACTTCTGGTTATTATAGTCTTGACCGCATCTTCCAAAGATGATCTTCGTCACCTTCGATAACCGGAACATAAAACTAGGTTATCTCTATATGCTTCATTTTACTTTGATCGAACGGCATCACATCTGAAGATAAGTCGAAAGCTCTAACCTAAGGGAGGGGGCATGAAATAAAGAAAAGCATTCACTCGAACGACGGCTTCCTATATAGAGCTAGCCTAGACCAGAGAAGATGTCATCATAGATTGATTAGACTGTCCTCTCACTTCCATATGCTATGATAGGCGCCAGCAGAGATAGATCTGATTACTGCAATTGGGTCGGCTGAATGGATAGGGAATTGAGGCTGAGACGACATCGAAAGCTACTACCTCGATTAAGAAAACGAACTGAATGTATTCCACAGTCAGGATAACTTCCAATGGTTGTGAAGACTCTAAGGAACAACTCACTGGAGCACTCGATTGAGAATGTAACGTGTCCTCCTTTCTGTCCATTAAAAACTCCTTTCGGTTGTCGTCAGGAAGTCACAGGTTGATTTGACTTGGGAGAGATGCCTCGCATTGGCAGCAAGTTCTAACACTTGAGGCAGGTATAAACAAAGTAACTAGGAGGCTCTTCTGTGTCGTCCCTTGGCTATGAATTCAGAAGCCGGAGAAACTCCAACGACTGCTTTACTGGTGCTACGGCTCTGGTATCGGGTTGTCTCGATCAGTTTCTTCCCTTTCCCTGGTCATTTCGTAGGCACATCTCCGGGACATGCCATGAATAAACTCCACTAACCTGCTGTCAGGGTTGAGGGAATTGAATCAGGATTGTCTTGTGCCAGAATGAATGCACCACTAGGATAAGAATTTATTACCATTTTTAAGTGATTCGTTGAAAGCCTTCGTCGAGACTACTGAAAGAAGAGATGCGGAAGTTACTGTTGGTGCAGGAGCTTCGTGGCTGGAAAGGCTATTCATTAGTGCAACCTTAACCCTTATTTTGGACAACCTTACTAAGTAAAAGCTCCTCAATTCAATCCTGAACTCTTAAACTGAATGGGCTTTTCTGCAGGCTGATGCTCGTTGTAGCTTTACTTACTATAGAATAGGATGAATCAAGTATAAGGGGACTTTCTTTCCACATATTTATCATGATCTTACGAATCTACTTTATTTACTGCGAGACTCGACCCAGATTAATTAAAGAATTCCAAAGAGCCTTCTTAGAACTAGGAAAAGAAAAGTAAGCAAGCTACCGGAACACCCTTTAATTTGCAATTCCTCCTTTTCATTCTTTATCTTAATGAGCAATCCGAACTCTCTACCGAATCTTCTAAGAATAAATAGTTTTTACTTTCACTGTATAGACAACGAAAACTCATGTGGACACTTTTCAGCCCGAGGGACACAATCTCAATACTCAAAGAGGTGACAATTCCCGTTTTTCTTTATATTTGATTCCTATCAATGAAATTTTCCATGTTGCACTAAGTTACTTACGGATGTCTGCCAGCGGTCCGGGAACACTTTGGGGTGAACACCCATCCAAACAAGTAGGGTCAATAGTTCAGCATTTAGCTCAGATTTAATCCAACAAGTGCTCTCCGAACCAAGCTAGAGAGTCTCCTATCACACGGCTCACCAATATCAACAACTGGACTTTGTGATTGATTTATTATTCCCTACCGGATCTCAAAACAACCATAAGGGTTGCCAGGAGTTACCAGATGACAGAAGCGCTCTTGGTTGGCCATTCAAATCTTTAACAAGGGTCTCGGATTTGATGGTCGGGGCGATAGGCTTCACTACCCAGTTGTAAACACAGAGACAAGGAAGACTGAGAGAACGGCGCACAAAGAATGTCGTTCCGCGCGGGATGATGATTCGCCAAGGTGAGACCCGGATTGGAATTAGTAATGCAAGAGAGACCGGGGACTATGCTATCCTTCTTTTGTCTTTCTTATCAAGAGTCAACGACTTTCTTTTGTCTTATCATTTTGGGCCGAATAGCAGAAATACGGGAAGCCACCTTTCTTGTTTTTAATCAAAGAAGCTTTAGCCCTACCGAAGGACTAACTAAAGGCTTGAGTTTCGAGGCTTACACCTCTAGACATAGACTAACCACGAAAAGCTCCTTTTCGCTAGGATACAACTTTTCCTTTCTTAGCCGGACCTTGAGTCGAAGATTGATCGTGTCATGTGCAACGTCCAGAATGATTCAGGTGGTTCATGTCCTTAAGACAATTGATTTAGACTCCTTTCCACTACGAATGAATAAGATCGATAGCCCGAAGAAAGCCCCAAAAACCAACAAGAACGGAAGCCTTTCGATTCCATTTCAAGCCAAGCTCGATGATAATGCCGGGTCTTTCCCTGTTGTTCTGTTACCGCCACGAGAGAAGGATCCGTTGAGAGTTTTTCTGTTGTCTTAGTTGAGTAGGGAACTGGACGATCTTTCCACTCTTGTATTGAAGACTATAAAAAAAGAAAAAAGAGGTCGGTAATTGCTACGGCCCCCGATTGTTTGATCCAATAAAGATTGACCGGGTTAGCTCCGACTTATAGGTCCTTGTTTTAACTCCCGTAGTGGTCCCTTGCTTTTAAGGTAGAAAGGGAGCGGGGCCACTTCTTTCGTACTTGCTCTCAGTGTTTACACCCGGCATAGCTTACGGTTCTGGGAGTTGGCCACTACCTTCTTGTTATCCTTTTCCCCTGTTCTCTATAGGTGGTACCGTACCATTGCTCTACTAACTAGTTCGTAGCCATACCAGAACTGCTCTGTCCAGCTCGAAGAACCCACAGCCCTGCCAGAGTGGGTCACAGCATTCGACATGGGGTCTCTGTCGCTTTTGCCAGATCTAGAAGCACGAGATACTACGAGTCCTCCGTCCCAGATTTGGATGCCGATCATCTGGTTCACCGGTACTACCAAAGAGTCTCCTGCTTACGTTACGTTACGTTACTGATGGTTTTCTTGGACCACGAAGACCCCGGTCGTGCTTCTGGTTTCCATTTTCCCATCATCTGATCAATCTCCCCTCGTTCCGCCATAAGAGAAAACTTGGAGTCCGTATCATGGTGAAGGTAACGCTGTGATTCTTGATAAAAAAACAGACCGAACGCGTTCGAGTTCTTGGCTCGTCCAACCCGACAGCATTCATGTCGCTCGTTCCAACTGTCCCTCGGAGACAGGGTCGAGACATGCAGTTGCGTTGGCCCATCTTCTCCCCATATCAGAAAGCAACAAGATACGGCTCACAAAAAACGTGAGCCCCGCCTTACACTTAGTCAAGCTCCCTAAAGACTGACAAAAGCAATGGCAAACAAAAAGAGGGGGGACTCAACGGGCCCAACTACGAAGTCGCATCCGTCCCATCGCACACAATGTCATGATCACATTGGTTTCCCTTTTCTTTGGTAGTTCAACGGACGGTCGCCCCTCCAACAACAAAGGGTATAAAGATGGAAACTTCTCTTCCATTTGGATCGGAGAATTTATGGAGGAAATCGGTTTTTAAATTTCCAGAAACCACACGATTATATAGCCAAAGGGAATACGCCGCGCCTAAAATCATCCCAAGCGCTGCTAATGTGGCTACTAAGCTATTTCTTTGGAAAGCTCCTACGAAGATGAGAAATTCCCCGATAAAGCTGCTAGTACCAGGTAAACTCATATTGGCCAAAGTGAAAAAGAAGAAAATGGTAGAGAAATTCGGCATGGTGCTCACTAAACCTCCATAATATCGAACAAGTCGAGTCTTATGTCGGTCATAGAGAACACCAACACATAGAAAAAGGGATGAAGAAACCAGTCCATGACTTAACATCAATAAAATGCTACCTCCAATTCCCTGTATGTTCAGACTAAAGAGACCAATAGTCACCAGATTCATATGGGCTACTGAGGAGTAAGCAATGATCTTCTTCAGATCGATCTGTCTTAAAGTGGTCAAGGAAGTATAGATTATAGCAATCGCGCTTAAAGTATAAATGAATGGAGTGAAACAAAGTGTCGCTTCGGGAAACATGGGTATTGAAAATCTTAAAAACCCGTATGTTCCCAACTTTAAAAGAATTCCTGCCAAGATGACAGATCCTGCCGTAGGTGCCTCTACATGAGCTTCGGGTAACCAAATATGAACTGGTACCATGGGAACTTTGACGGCGAAAGAGGCGCAAAAAGCAATCCATAGAAAGATTTGGCGCCGCTCACTAAATTCGGTGGTCAATAAGATTTTTAAATCGGTGGTTCCTGTTTGGAGAAGAATCAACAGAATAGCTAATAGCATAAAAACTGATCCCAGTAAAGTATAAAGGAAAAACTGATAGGCTGCCTTGATCTTTCTTTGTCTCGAACCCCATACCCCTATAATAATGGTAGAGTAAGGGGTGGTCCCAAAGCGGAAGTTGGTCAAAGCTCCAGTAGGTAGCCACTCCCTTCTCAGGGAACCGTACGTGAGACTGCCGCATCATACGGCTCCGTCCCGCGAGCTTCCGTCGTCGGCCCTTTCATTATACCATATATGCATGTATTGTCAGCCTGGACTCAAATCTTTTGGCTTATAGTCGATGGGAGATGCCCTTCTAGTAGCCCGAAAGA